AAATGCGGTAAATCCTGCTGTGGAACAAGCTATTATTGCGAAAATCGGAGAATATAACCAACTCTCATTAAGAATTTCATCTTTGGACCAAAAGCAAGCAAGAGGTGGAATCCCACAAAGAGAAAGTGTACCTAATAAAAAGGCTGTTTTTGTGATTGGCATATGTTTTGTTAAACCGCCCATAAGAACCATATTCTGACTTTTTTCTGGAGAATATCCAACAATAGTCTCCATTGAATGAATTATGGATCCAGACCCTAAAAACAACAATGCTTTCGAATAAGCATGAGTAATCAAATGAAATAAAGCAGCTCGATAAGAACCCATGCCTAGAGCTAACATCATATAACCCAGTTGAGACATTGTAGAATAGGCTAAAACCTTCTTAATATCCTTTTGAGCAAGAGCTAAAGTAGCTCCTAAAAAGACTGTTATTATACCTATCAAAGATATTAGATTCAATAGGTAAGGTATGGCTAGGAAAAGAGGAAGAAGCCGAGCTACAAGAAAAATGCCTGCGGCTACCATAGTAGCAGCATGAATAAGAGCTGAAATAGGGGTAGGTCCTTCCATGGCATCGGGTAACCATACATGAAGGGGAAATTGCGCAGATTTAGCAAGCGCGCCCCAAAATAATAAGAAGGCGCACAAAGTCAAAAAGAAAAAAGGAATTTCATTATTATGAACCAAGTTCTTAAATATTTGAAACAAATCTCGAAATTCGAAACTACCCGTTATCCAATAAAGACCCAAAATTCCTAATAATAAACCGAAATCCCCCACACGATTTGTTACAAATGCTTTTTGGCAGGCCTTTGCGGAAAGGGGTCGTGTAAACCAAAAGCCTATTAATAGATAAGAACACATTCCAACGAATTCCCAAAAAATATAAATTTGTATTAAATTAGAACTAGTAACTAAGCCCAACATTGAAGCATTAAAAAAAGCCAGATAATAAAAAAATCTTAAATATCCTTGATCATGAAACATATAATTTTCGCTATAAATAATAACTGTAAGTCCAACAGTAGTAATTAAAATTGACATGGTAGAAGTAAGTGGATCTATCAAATGACCAAACTCTAAAGAAAAATCATTATTGATGGTCCAAGACCATACATATTGATAGATATAACTTCTATTGAGTTGCTCAATAGATAAATAGGCCGAAAGAAGCATAACTATCCCTAACAAAAAAAGAGTAGGAAAGGCCCATATACGGCGAAGATGTTTTGTTGTCGTTGGAAAAAGGAGAAGTCCCATCCCTATTAAGATAGGAACGGGAAGTGGAATGAAGGGCATAATCCATGAATATTTATTTGTATATTCCATAAAAAATCAATAAAAAAAAATTCTTAATTCATTTTTTCTAATTCACCAGCTCTTATCTCTTTTCAATGAAAAGTATCAACAAAAAATCAAGATATTCCAAACGAAAATACTCAAATGAATTTTTATATTCTTAATTCTAAAGGAAAGGCCTGGTTGAGGACTACCTGGCCTTTGATTGGGTTAGTAGAGAGTGGTCAAAAGTTTTCTTCCAAAAGGAAAAGTGAAAGGTTCTATTCCCCTATCTGCGGGGGGGTAACCCAGAGTTCAGACTCATGATAGGCCACTTGATCTCTAGTGAGTGTGGTGTGGTTGGGCCCAGGCTTTTTTTCATTCCTTTGCAGTGAAGTACCTAATAGAATATGCTTCGAATAGAAATGAAATCTCTCCAAATCAAGAAAAATAACAACGAAGCGTTGTATATATATAGAAATATAGAACAGTACAAATCAATAGCAATCTTGATAATAACAATTATTCATTGTATATATTAATAATATAGAACAGAAAAAAAGCAAGGCTTGCTAATTCGAAGGAATCGTTGTATAACGTCTATTTTGTACGAAGGATAGGGAAGGCAAAAGGTTTTTAGTCTAGCTATCTATCAATTAAGGAATAATTCCTTTTTCCGTCCATGAAATCGGAAAAAAGAAAGCCAAACATAGAACAGAAAAAATCAAGGCTTGACTTGACAATCCGAAGGAATCATTGTATAACTTCTGTTTTCTACGTAGGACTCTGTGCGGGCCCTTTCTTTTCGTTTGGTCGTAAGGGTCGCACGCAATCCCATACACTAAAAACCTATGTGGGTTCATGTGGTGTCATAAACCTATTTTTTTTTTTTCGTTTCTTTGGTTCGGAAAGAGCGAGGAGTTGGGTGAATCAAAAAAGCACAAGGAGGTTTATGGCGAAGGGGAAAGATGCCCGAGTAAGGGTTGTTTTGGAATGTAGGAGCTGTGTTCGAAATGGTGTTAATAATAAAAAGAACAAAAAGGAATCACCAGGCATTTCCAGATATATTACTCAAAAGAATCGACACAATACGTCTAGTCAATTGGAATTGCGCAAATTCTGCCCCCATTGTTTCAAACATACGATTCATGGGGAGATAAGAGATTGAGCCGAAGAGCTGCTTTCCAAGGAGCATAAAAAGGACATCTATTCTATATCT